GGTTGAGACCACACATAAAAATTCCATTGCCATAAAAGGACAAAGTAAGATTTCCATTTATTCATCAAAAGAGGTGTATCCGTTGAAGCTAGAATTGATTTTCCTTGATGTCTAACATAATGTATCAAAAGATCCTGAAGGAGCCATAGGCCAGTCGGAAAAGAATTAGCAAAGAATTCTTTTACAGGATGCTTTATTTTTCCATAGAAAAAAATTCGTTCAAAAAAGACACCAGAAGATGTTAATCGTAAATGAGAAGATTGGTTGCGGAGAAAAAGTAAGACAGATTCGTATTCACAAACATGAAAATTATACAGGAACAAGAAAAATCTTGGATTACTTTTTGAAAAAAAAGAAATATATTTCTTTGTAATAATAAAACTATTACAATTATAATACTCGTGAAGAAAAACACCTAATAAATGCAAAGAAGAGGCATCTTTTACCCAACAGCGAAGGGTTTGAACTAAGATTTCCAGATGAATCGGATAGGGTATTAGTACATCTGATACATAAGTTAAATGTGTTAATTTGTCCTCTAAAAAAGGAAATATTGAATGAATTGATCGTAAATTATAATACTTTACGATTTTTCTGCCCGTTAAGCAAGATACTAATCGTAGGGCAAATGGTATTTCCACAATGCTCGCAAATCCCTCTGATATCATTTGAGAATACAAATTCTCATTAAACCCAAAAACTTTATTTTGGTTAGAATCATTATCGGAAATAGAAATAATCAAATGATTCGGTTGATACATTCGAAAAATTAAACGTTTTACAATCAGTAAACTATATTTATTGTCATAAACCTCATTTTCTAATAAATTCAATCTATTTAAACCATGATCACGAACAAATGCATAAATATACTCCCGAAAGATAAGTGGGTATAGGAGTTCATATTTCCCAGATCTATTTAGCTCTAAAAATCCTTGATATTCCGCCATTTTAAATTAGATTTGAACTGAAAATAGGAAAATATAGGATGGGATGTATTGGGTTATCAAATGATACATAGTACGATAGAGTCAAAACAAGGTATTATATCAATTATTTAATTATAATAAATAATGAAATTATAGGATACCTCGGAAAAGGTACGACTCAAAAACGGACTCTCTACCCTCTCTTTTTGCGACCAATTGGTTTATGTTCAGTCTCAGATAACAAGATGGTTAGAAATCCTTTATTTTTTCAATCCAATCGTTCTTTTGATTAAAAAAAGATCTCTTTATCAATATACTGCCTTCTTCATACACATTTATTTCTACTACATAAAGGAGATAGCTAATAGTTAGGATTCAAAACAAATAGATAATACGCTCATGGGAAAAGCCTTTCCCGCGTCAAGCACTAATATAGTTTTAACGTCTAATTAGATCGGATAATCATTCAAAAATTAAGAACAGGAGCTCGTTACTTTTTCTTTTCCTATAATTAGAACCTATAGTTAGGATCTATCCATTTATTTATTTGACCTAAGTTTTCATTTATTTGCTTGTTCAATTCATTTTCAAAAAATCAAACAATTTAAACAAGCTATCCCGATAACCGTAAGAATGAAATATTCTTAGAATTCACTATTGATACGACATGCTGCTTTTTCCAGTCATTTCTTTCAGGATCAGTCGCGGTCTTACAAACTCTACCGATGATATAGACGAATCCCTTGCTTCATACAAATGTGTAAAAGATGCTAGTCGCACTTAAAAGCCGAGTACTCTACCGTTGAGTTAGCAACCCGAACTAAAAAATTTAGAATGTATAGATACAATCGGAATTCCAATAAATAAAGAGATTAAATTGTACGGCGAAATAAAAACATTTGAAAAAGGCAAAAAAATAGAAAGAATCTAGAATCAATTTTGAACATAATAAATATGAACAAAAGAGCGGAGATAAATAGATTCATTTATCCACGCTCAAATTATATTTATTTGATACACTGTTGTCAATAGAAATGGGAATGTTGAAAAAAGAATACAAAAAATTCAAATTTCAGTTTGTCAATTTACTAAAATCAAAAACTAAGGGTTTATATTACTACAGATAGAAGCAACATATCGACATAAAGGGTGTAGACGGACAAATAAATTAAACAAATGAAATATAAAACCCCCATATTCAATTAATATCAATCTAAAAAAGAAATAAGTTTTTACTTTTCTTATTTGTTCATAGAATTCCACTGAAAAACGTCCATTGCCATGACAATAGACTTTTCTCATTATAGTTATAAAAGATAACATGATCTAGGAGCAATAATAAATTAAATAGTATATAAATCGAAAACTCTCTACTGGAGAAAAAATGGAAAAGAAAAGATTATACAAAACTCTAGAAAAATGGTTTACACCTTCTTTAATTTCTGTCTATTTCAAATTTATATAGAAATCTTTTTTTTTATTGAATGTAATTAGGACGACGGTTCATAAAAATACCCGCCTTATTTGAAATATCATGAACAGTTCCTGTAGGTTGAGCGCCTTTTTCAAGGAAATAGAGAATAACGGGAACATTTAAATAGGTTTGATTCTTTATCGGATCATAAAAACCCACTTTAGAAAGAGCTCTTCCTTCTCTTCGGGATCGAACATCAATTGCAACGATTCGATAAATGGCTCATTGGGATAGATGTAGATAAGCCCCCCCGAGAAACGTATAAGAAGTTTTCACCTCGTACGGCTCAAGAAAATTCAAGTTCTATTTATGTATAGATATAGAATTCTAATGTTAAATATATCCTTAAATCAATTCTACCAAGAATTCTCTTTCTTTATCATATGATTTAAATACTTGGTGTTTATTATTCTTTCCCCAACCACAAAATTTTTCGTATTTGTAATTTGCGCTCTCATAACTCAAGTTGGATAACTCCCCAAGGAAACAATTTCCTTTATTGAGTTGTCTCTAATCCCCTTTCTTTTTGTCTGCCACCTTTCGTTTCGAATCCATTTTTCTTTTAATCTAGTTCTTTTTATTGAGACAATTGAAAATGGTTTTTCCTTGTTCTAAGATCCTTTATCTTTATTTGCCTTGAATCATTGGGTTTAGACATTACTTCGGTGATCTTTAATCGTTTCAATCAAAATGGCAGCAACATACCTTTTTTTTGTGATTTACTTGTATCACCGAATCATACTAATGGTGGATTCCTGTGTAATCCACTTTTGATTTGATCGAAAGGTTTTTACAAAAATTACAACAAATTTGATTTGTTGGATCCTTTCGATTTTCATATCGAAAATAACAAAGTTGTCCCAATTTATTAATTGATACTAACCCTAGATTCTTGCCTCCGATAATCGAATCAATACGTTCTACTCGAGCTCCATCTTGTACGATACAGCCCCCCTCAAAAAAAACCAAAATGAGAGTTCTAGTGGAACAGAACAAATGATGTCGAGCCAAAAGCACTTTCAGTGCTATATAATATAAAAATGGCGGGTGTAAGAATCCACATTGGATCGTGTCCTTCAAGCCGCACGTTGCTTTCTACCACATCGTTTTAAACGAAGTTTTACCATAACATTCCTTTAGTTTGGAACCAGTATGCAATTAATTCCATTATGGAATCAATGAATAGTCATTGGTTTGGTCGGTACCCCAGTAATCTATATTTTACTTTATTAATTTAATATTTAAATTTAATAGAAATAGAAGAAGTCGCAGAAAAACTCAAAATTAACCCCAGATATTTATATCTAAAATTTATACAATACAAATATATATACACATATATAAGCAAAATATAGAATAAAATGAAAATAAACTAAATAAATAATATTACTAAAATTATAAAGTAGTCATTTTTGAATCTGCATCTTCAAATAACTTGATAGTTATAAGAGAAATTCACCAATTTCAAATTTCCTTATTCGAATACTAAAAACTCATAAGAAATCATTAATTTCAGAAATAGATCACAAGTAGATTCTATTTCATCCGTGTGTTATTTGAACTCGATTAAATTTGTGAAAAAGATATGATTCATAGAGGACTCATTAAAAATAAAATAATAAGAATAATTTTTTCAATATTATGCTATTAAACAGAAGATCGTTCAAAAGAGTAAAAGTTATTCTGAATTTCTTTTGATATAATATGAATCTATCTATTATATGCCATATATATTAGGATTAAGTCTGTACTAAACTAATATTTAATATTATAGTATATTGGGTGTGTATACAGATACACTCTGGGACGGAAGGATTCGAACCTCCGAATAACGGGACCAAAACCCGTTGCCTTACCGCTTGGCCACGCCCCATTTCTTTTTTACACTAATCTAATAAACACTAAGATTGATACTGGTTGTTCGTCAACTTGAGTCGAAATATCTATCAAAAAAATTAGATTCTTGAGATAATTTTTCTATGTGTAAATATAGAGTAAATATAGAATTAAATTTATGAATTTATTGATCATTACATCTAATTCAATTAAGATATTATATGAAAGTATGATTTATTCTATTCACTTTTTATTTTAGAATTGAAGTTGAAGAATTTTTAATTGGGTAAGTTCAAATCAAAGAAGGTTTTTTGGTCTATCTAATTTAGTTTTAGTCCTTTACCCTTTTATAAATCATGAAACTTATTAATAACTCAATCAAAATAAATATAATTACCCTCAAGAACAAAATGTTTGCTATGCTTAATCTATTAAGTTTGATTTGTATCTGTCTTAATTCTACCCTTTATTCAAGTAGTTTTTTCGCCGCCAAATTGCCCGAAGCCTACGCTTTTTTAAATCCAGTCGTAGATGTTATGCCAGTAATACCCCTTCTCTTTTTTCTTTTAGCTTTTGTTTGGCAAGCTGCTGTAAGTTTTCGATGATATTATGAATTAAATATTATTTAATATTAATAGTATTTAATACCACCCTAGACAAATTTAAATTTTCGGTTTGAAAATTATTTTCTTTTTCTAGGCTCAAAAAAAATTTTAGTTTATTTCTTGGTTTGGTGTCAATTTGAAAAAAGGAATATATAA